AAGAATGAATACTATGATTCACGTTTCGAACAGGCATGAATAGAGCATCTATAGGGTAACTTCCATCTTGAAAGTTATTTGGCGCTTTTATACGATATCCGCGATTTCTCTCGAGTTGTAATCCAATACACAAATCAATTGGTTCTGTCAAGCTAGCTATATGCTGTGTATTGTCAACTATTTCGACATAAGGTGGCAAGATGATATCTTGAGCAGTTACACATCTAGGGCCCCTAACACAAATAGACGCCTCACAAGTTCCATATAGATTACTTCTCAATACAATTTCTTTCAAATTCATTAAAATTTCGTGTACTGATTCTTGAATACCTACTATGGTAGAGTATTCATGTGGGATTTTCTCAAATTTTGCACGTGTGATACATGTTCCTTCTATTTCTCCAAGCAAAGCTCTTCGCATCGCAACGCCTATTGTGTCAGCTTGACCTTTCATCAGTGGAGAGAGAATAAAGCGCCCATAATAAAGACATTTACTATCTGTTCTTGATTCAACACACTTCCACTGCAGTGTACGAGTAGATACTCTTATTTTCTCTCGAACCATAGTAATATTATAAAATATTGATCATATTTTTGAATCATTTATTTCTCTTGAAATCTCTTCAATTTTTATTTCTACACACGTCTTTTTTTAGGAGGCCTACAGCCATTATGCGGCATAGGGGTTACGTCTAGCACGAACCTTACTCGTACACCACTTCTACGAATAGCCCGTAATGCTCCATCCCTTCCGAGACCGGTACCCTTTATCCTGACTTCTGCTCGTTGCATACCCTGCCCTACCACTGGACGAATAGCACTTCCCGCCGCGGTTTGAGCCGCAAAGGGTGTCCCTCTTTTTGCACCCCTGAATCCACAAGTACCGGCGGAAGCCCAAGAAACCACCCGACCCCCTACATCCGTAACAGTCACAATGGTATTGTGGAAACCTGCTTGAACATGAATAACGCCCTTTGGTATTTTACGTGCAGCAGTCTTACGCGAACGAATACGACGCCGCCGATAAACAATTCTTGGTCCGTGTTTTGCCATATTTTATCATCTCATAAATATGAGTCAGAGATATATGGATATATCCATTTCATGTCAAAACAAATCCTTCATTTTTTTTTACGGAAATCAAATCTTTTACAAAATTCCTTTTATTTTTAGTAGAATAATTATCCTTGTCGTTGTTTATGTTTTGAGTTAGAACAAATTACTATAATTCGTCCTCGTCTGCGGATCAGACGACATTTTTCACAAATTTTACGAACAGAGGCCCCTTTTTTCATATTTTTCATTCCTTACTTTAATTCCGAGTCTATTTCTTGGAAGAAAATAAGTTTCTTGAAATTTTGAACCTCGAATTGTATTCTCATGGGAAGGAATGTTGAAGTTGAAAAACCACTTAGTCCTTTGAATCATCCGAATCATCTGAATCGTTGTGGGGGAATCTATAAATTATACGGCCTTTGGTTAAATCATAACGGCTTATTTCAATCTTAACCCTATCTCCCGGTAGGATTCGTATAGAATTACGTCGTATCTTTCCTGAAATATAACCTAGAACTACCTGTTCATTATCTAAACGAACGTGGAACATAGCATTAGGAAATGATTGAATAACCAATCCTTCTACTATCCATTTTTGTTCTTTCATTCCAAGCAAAACCTCCTTAAGGTACCAACTAATAGGGGGAAGAGAATAGATAACCTGCTCGTTCTATCACAAATAAGAAATTTTTGATCTAACTCGGATATCAGAAGGATTACCATATATAACATAAAATTTCTCCACCAATTCCTTCTAGTCGAGCTTCCCGATCCGTCATTATACCTCGAGAGGTAGAAAGAATTACAATTCCCATTCCACTTAAAATTCTAGGAATTCGTTGATAGTTAGAATAGATTCGTAGACCAGGCCGACTGACTCTTTTTAAATTTAAAGTATTTCTATATGGTCCTTTCCTATTTCTTCTATGTCGCAGAGTTAAAACCAAAAAATATTTGTTTCTTTCTTGGTGTTTTCTCGCATTTTCAATAAAGCCTTCTCGTAAAAGTATTTTAACAATGCTTTCGGTGATGTTAGTAGATGCTATTCGAACTGTTCCTTTTCTATTCATGTCAGCATTTCGTATAGAGGTTATTATATCAGCAATAGTGTCCCTACCCATGATAAACTAAAATCAGTGGTGTCTCCGAATTTTTATATAATCAACATGCTTTTTTTATTAGTTTATTTTTTTTATGAATTAAAAAAAATAAAAAAAAATTCAAAATGAAAGGTATATACGTGATACACAATCTACAATTTCATTCAAATATCCTACTTCTCATCTTATAATACCTCAGGAGCTAATGAAAGTATTTTAGGAAAGTTTTTTTTCAATTCCAGGGCAATCGCACCAAAAACTCTACTTCCTTTTGGATCTCCTTTTTGATTAATGATAACTGCAGCATTGTCATCATATCGTATTAGCAGACCATTGTCGCGTTTGAGTTCTTTACAGGTACGTACAATTACAGCTCTGATCACTTCTGATCTTTCTAAGCGCGTACTTGGTATTGCTTTTTTGATCACAGCAACAATAACGTCACCAATACGAGCATATCGACGATTGCTAGCTCCTATGATTCGAATACACATTAATTTTCGAGCCCCGCTGTTGTCTGCTACATTCAAATGGGTCTGAGGTTGAATCATATCTTCTTTTTATCTGTTCTTTCAATAAATGCAAACAAACAAAGGGCGAAAAAGAAAAAGAAATATTGTTTGCCAAAAATAAAAAGTAAAAAGAATCTACGGTTGTTTTTATCCCCAAGATCTATTTCCTTTGGTTCTACATTCCTATCCTGAAATAATGAATTGAGTTCGTACAGGCATTTTAGATGCCGCTATCGAGATAGCCCTTCGGGCTATATTTTCTGATACTCCGCTTATTTCATAAAGTATTCGACCGGGTTTGACAACAACTACCCAATATCGGGGGGATCCTTTCCCCGAACCCATACGGCTTTCCGCAGATTTTACTGTAACTGGTTTGTCTGGAAATATACGTACCCATATTTTTCCACCGCGGCGTGCATTTCGCGTCATTGCTCGCCGACCTGCTTCTATTTGTCTAGACGTGATCCAAGCAGGTTCAAGTGCCTGAAGAGCATATCTTCCGAAACAAATACGATTCCCCCGATAAGATATTCCCTTCATTCTTCCTCTATGTTGTTTACAGAATCTGGTTCTTTTGGGGTTATAGTTGATGGTTTTTTCTTAATTCCACCTCTACTACAGAACCGGACGTGAGAGTTTCTTCTCATCCGGCTCCTCGCGAATGAAAAAATTTCAATTTTAATTGAATATGAATATTTAAAAATTGAATTCGAATTAGAATAGAATTCTAAATTAATATATAGATTAATATATTCTAAATTTGAAAATGAATAAAAATGAATAATAAAAATGAATAGAATAATAATATTGAATTAAGATATACATTTAATAATACACTAAATCAATAGATTCTTTGATATTCATCTAATTTATTAGATATTTTTATATTAGGATATATAAGGAAATTTGAAATATATTATATATATAGTTTGTCTATATTTTTTTGTATAGATATATTTTATTAGATTGCATTGCTAAAATAAAATGTGAGCAATTTAATAAAAAAGGAATTTTCGCGGGCGAATATTTACTCTTTCAATATCTATTTTAGTTTTATAGGATTAGTTTATCACTTTTCAGAATAGATGAATTGGTCTCTGGTTCGTTCCGCCATCCTTCCCAATGAATCATTAGGATTCTTTTTCAATTGAATCTTCTGTATTCATGGATTACATCGTTCCCATCGCTTCTTGATTAATGATTAGGTCTGAATTCTACAATGGAGCCCTTAATGAACTTTGTTCTTGAGCCAACCCTCTTAGTCTTTATTGGCCGGAGGCTCTTACTTTTTTCTTTTTTCTATGAATAGATTCATATCAGATAATTATGTGTGAATCTGTATTCATGCTTTATTACATTGTCTTTTATGATATGATTCAAAGACCTTACATAGTGGAATCGTATATCATTTAGATTCATTTTTTTCTTTCTTTCGCCTTTCCATTTATCCGCATCCCCCTCCTTTAATGTATATTTTTCTTTTTTTTTTTTTTCTTTTGCTTGACAACTCATTTGATTTCTTGTTTATGAAAAAAAAATTCAGTTGCTGCAATGATAGGACCAAAATATCCTATCTTGACTGCTTCTTTGGATCCGGATAATGTGATGCGATGAGTTGGTTATTAGTTCTATAGTTATTAGTTCATACTTCATACTATGGGCTCTTACTTTTTTTTCGTATTAATTCTAACAAAAACCAACGAGTCACACACTAAGCATAGCAATTCTATCAAAAGAAGAGGTCAATCGAATTTTTATTCAACCTTATAGAATATAGAATTAAAAATGAGAATTGTTTTGATGGAAATTTGATGGAAAAAAGGTTGTCATTCTTTGTTCTATCGTTAAATCAAAACAGAAAGACAAGTCAAGTAAAGGCTTATTATTCCTCGTCTATAAATATCCAAATTTTGATACCCAATACCCCATAGATAGTTCGAAACGTATAGGCGTAATAATCAATTTTCGCGCGAATGGTTTGTAGGGGAACCCTACCCTTTCTTATCCAGTCAACACGTGCCTTATCTTTTCCACCGAGACGGCCTGCGATTTGTATTTTAATTCCTTTTGCCCCGGCTTGTTTGCCTAATTCAATAGCCTTTTTCATTGCTTTTCGAAAGAATACCCTATTTTTTAATTGTACGGCTATAAATTCTGCAAGAATTTTAGGGTGTCCATAAGGTTTTGCAATTTGTTTAATAGTAATGTTGAGTTTTCGGTTCACACAATTCAATTCTTTTTGTACGTTTATTTTGAGGTCTTCGACCGCTCGCGGTCTATTTTTTATTAATAATTTGGGAAATCCCATATAGATGATAACCTGTATCAG